AAAAAAGAAAAAGAATCTCTCTATTACTTTAAGAAGAAAATCGTTGGTTTGACCTACGAACTACGTGAGAAATACGAGATCTAGGCAAGCCGCTACATGTTCTCCCCTTGCCCTTTTTCGATAGAAGAACTACTTATCTTCTCTTAGATAGCAGTCGATCGTTTCGCATCTATGGTCAATCAATAGGTCCGCGGATCTATTCTTCTATACGATAAATCGCCATCTCGTAGCACCACCACGACGCCAATTCTCGTTATTTTTCCGAGCCTCCCATGCTGTGACTTCGACTTTGAGTATGATGAATGGGTGGAAAGATCTTTATAGAAGTCCCTGTCTGATCCAACCAAAGAGTTAGTATCTAAAATATATATATATATTTTTTTTAGATAAGGGGGAGAACTGCGAGTTTTTTCAGAAAAGACTTGCTGCTCCCCTATCCGAATCCCGCGAGGGACTAAGCGCGAGACGAGCCATAACATAAGGGGCGAATCTACTCTTCGTAGAATCGACCATAGATATCTTCTTTTTTCGGTATATTTGCATCAGGCTTAGCCCCTACTAGTAAGAAGGTGTTCCCGAAAGGAAAGGGGACGAAACCTGTCTAAGATCCTGTGTGCGGCTTAGTAGCGCGTGAACAGAACACGTAGCCTAAGCGGAACTCAATATTCAACCAACCTATGATTCATTTTATTTAATCAGTTTACTATCAATAAACCATGTGTTAGGTTCTCGTTGCGGGAGATCTTGGAACGTGCCCGTCGTGTGAATGCGCATACAAATAGGGTCACTATTCGCCTACTACTAATAAGGGCGGAGAGTATATTCTAGATTATATCAGTCGGGTAGGCTGGACTGGGGTTCTGGGAAAATCTCTACGAATTCTTCTTTGCAAGAGACATCCCTGGGTTTAGTGATGTCTCCGGCAGCCTTGCTGGGATCTCCAGATCGAATAATTGGTTTACAAGACGCTCTTAGGGGGTCTTGTCTTCTCAGATTCCAGCTTTTTACTTTAATTATAATTATAAGTAGTTGTTCAGTAAACTTTTTTACTTCTAGCATGCAGTACCCGAGTCTTGCCCATTTAAGGAATATGGAGGAGGTATGTGTCCTCTCGGTCGCCTTGACCAACAATCACAGATCAGCCCGACTAACGGTCGCTTTGATCCGTTACAGATCAGCTCGAAAGTACCCCTTTCTATTATGATAGGGGTGGATGGTAGGGCTAGAGCAGGCATAATCGCTTGAACGGCTAGAAGTGGGCCGACTATCTTCCATACCATAAAAAAATATTTATATTATTATATATATATATATGGATATTCGGCGTTTAATGAGATAGTATAGTTCTAGACTCAAGCTAGCAAAAAACAAGACTGAGGTCGATAGGGGCATTACTGGTAATTTAATTGCTAAGGTGCTTTCTGAAGTATTAACCATTGGCTAGCGCTCATCTCCAGCTCTGTTTCCAGCCTTTCATTTTATATACCATTACCGTATGCCATACCTCTTATTTAATCTTGCTATACGTCCAAGCCTTCTCCCATCGGTAGTTGGAAGCAGAACTGAGACTGAATGTAACTGAAGGAAAGGGGATATAGGTACGATAGGAGGGCACGGTTAAGCAGGTAAGCGAAGGCTCTCTCTCTCGCTCTGTGGTCTTGTGTAAAGCCTTTCCGCCCATTATTATTATTGATCTTCATTCTAAGTGAGCAAGTCGAAAGCAGTTGAGGTGATAGCAATAGTAAGCAGGGAAACAGAAGCAAGAAGTCTTCAAAAAACTTTTGTGTAATAAAGCTTCCCGGTCGCATTTCATTGGTCTCTAAGGCAAAGTCTCGCTTAATCGTTCATCGATCTTTTCTTCTTTCTTCAACCGGTCATATCTGATCTGTAGCTGGTAGCGACATGAGGAAAAAGTCCTGAATGGTCTATTTTATTTTCTAAATCGCGAGTTTAAGGGGTCGGATGGGTAAAGTACGGCCTCTAAAAACATGCGATAATCGGCTTTTTTAGTGGCATCCGTCTGAGGGCATCTGGAATTGTCTGTTTCGGTATTCACTTTTGTAAACGGGCGAAAACGCTCATCTGTCCACGAATACGGTTCCCTTCTTTTATTCAAGATAGCTTTTATTCAATTAGGGCGAATACCTTGTAACCGAATTTTTCTCTTGAAAGATATGCTACTCCCCGGTCGAGCTGTCTTGTAACGGTCTCTAGGGTCTTCGGTCAAATTGGTCTTCTTTCCTGTAGTAGTTCATCTGATGAGTTCATCGCGCAATTTGAGTTTAAGCATCGGGCTCCTGAAAGCTATCTTCTGTAGGGATCTCCGATCGCCTTGTATAACTATCGATCAATGGCTTTCGCGCTAGGAGATCATCAGCTTATGGCAGGAAGGATGGATGAGCTCCCTATTGATATAATAAAAAGGGATGGAGGTTAAGTCTGAGCCTCGGATGAGGGGGGAATATAGACACTGGGAAAGGAATCATGGGAGTCCGCCCCA